CCACCCTCTTGAAGCGCATACTGTTCATCATACGCTTCATCACCCCCTTTATCAACCTCTTCATCATCCTCGTGAAGCTCATACTGTTCATCATAATACTCTTCCTTAGCCTCTTCATCCGCTTCAGGATACTCTCCATCACCCTCTCCAGCATACGCTCCATCAGACCCATAGAAGGGAAATCCCAATTCATTGGGAATGTCGATACAATCCAATAGAAAGTCCAAAGGGCTCCATATTGTAGGAGCCCAAACTATGTTAGTGACGAACTCCTGTTCCGGGTCGAGGACTCCTTCCCAGTCTTCCAACCCCACTTCGGATCCTTGATAGAGAAATCCCGCATCAAGGATAGAAAAATATCCATTTTGCATCATATCTAAGGGATTCCTTGGTTCGGGCCGAAGAAGCAAAGTCACTCGATCATTATCAAACTGACTGCAATCCTTTTCTGTCCGTGAGTCTCCCACCAGAGCGCCTTCTACTTCTAATAGGCCATGAACTAGCTCAGAATCATCCTCAGCGGGTCTATAAGAAGTGATCCCAGTGTCGGGTCCGGGTAGAGACCAAAGAGTTTGAGCGACCGATCCGGCAGAACAACTCAAAAGATAAAGAAGTATCGTTAATTTCTTCATGCTCGTTCCAAGTTCGAAGTACCATTTGTACAAATAAGAATGCCCTTCCTTCCGTAAGTTCTGCGTGATATAGAGAAATATAGGATCTATGAGGCAATTACTTAGAAGTACATTTTGTGCTACAGCCCTTCCTATCTGATACAAAAAGATCCTCCGATCCTGAGACCACCTTACCTGGGATTGAAAATCCCAAGTTTGTCTATGAACAGCAGATAGAATTGTATTAGTGTCTATAATTGATTTCTTCTGTGTAATACTAATCGATAGGGCCTCGTTGGTAAGTGCTGCAAGATCTCGTGCACTGGAACCCATGGTTATGTACCCCAATCTATTAGTATGAAACATTTTCTTTTCCAAGCGAAATCCCCTAGTATATGAAAGAGTGAGAAAGTGCTTTCGTTGGTGTGGAATAGGAAGCCTTCGTATCTTAATGCACGTATTTAATTTATTCAGACCTATTAGAGTGGGATCCACCTTTTGGGGAATATGAGTCGAAGCAATAACAAGAAGATTTTTAGTGGAACATCTTTCACAACCCCCGGAGAGATGGTTCACTAATAGACCGAGGGATAAGCAATCCGACTCCCACCAACGCAGATTATGAATGTTTGGCATCCATATTATGCAAGGAGACATTGCTTTTGCTAATTCGAATTGAAGGTTGATATAAGATTGGTGGTCTAGTCCCTGCAACAGCTTCGTAGCTATCAAATCCCACCCAGTTAACCCTTCCAGCCTATTAGTCATATGCCTATCAATCTCCCTATCATCAATCTCCCTATCATCAATCTGACTCTCATCAATCTCACCCTCATCACGATTCTGACTCTCATCAATCTCACCCTCATCACGATTCAGATCATAACGAGCCCCAAGATCAAACCAACGAGCCCCAAGATCAAAATCCTCAATAAAACTATCACCAATACCATTTCCCACATGACCAAGACTACGAAGAATGTTAAGAATGCTAGCCACAAGGCCCTTAACAATAGGCACAAGCTCAATCTCCGCCTCCTCACCAAAACCAAGAGGCGGAGAAGGAGGAGGACCATACTCAAAAGAACTATTAGCATCCGTATTAATATAAGTCTTAAAATGAACCTCGTACTCTTCATCTTTAACATCATAAAAATCATCTACAGGCTTGCGGAACCTGTCCGTAGATACCGTAATGAAAGGAACATAAGAGTTTGTCGCTAGGTATTTGACCAAATAGGATCGTCCAGTTCCTCTAGAACCTATCACTAAAATACCCCTAGCGGGGGGTAAGGCTAAGCGGAGCGAAAAGGATTTTCCAGGAGATGGGAAATCAAAACTATTAGCCCCACACGGGGTTTGTGAATAAGTGATTGTCTGATAATGAGCAAGGAATATCCGTCTTTCCGCTAAACAGGATGTATTGCACTCATAATTCATTAGAGACTTTTTATGAATGTCAACTAAGTCCCGTAAGTAATTTGCTCCCGGTTGTTCAATCGTTTGATAACCAGAGTCATTCTTTGAGAAATGATCACTATGAGTCAGACTCCATAGAATTTGATCAATCTCAATCCTTTTGTCTGTCGTTAAGGTGCAGAACTGAACCAAGAATTCTCTTTCTTCATCATCAATCCACTCACTTCTTGCGACCCAGGATTCTACTTGATCATCAGCCCAACCCCCGTTCATAACCCCATCCCTGTCCACACCCCCAGCCCTGTTCACAACCCCAGCCCTGTTCACAACCCCATCCCTGTCCACAACCCCATCCCCGTCCATAACCCCATCCCCGTCCACAACCCCATCCTCTTTCACTTTTCTTATCTTCACTTTTCTTATCAATGAATAGATCTCTTTACTTGTATGACTTAGATGGCTCGTATTTC